GATATCGGTACATAGAACCTGTGTACTCTTTCTTCGCTCCTAAATGGGTTGTGTTCCCAATGCGAGGGGAACCACTCCCTGATAAGGATAGTTTTCCACGGTCAATAGACCAGAAGAGAACTTGGATTCTATCTTTTGTCAGGCTGGGCGTTCTCTTCATGAATTGATGTGCCATGCCTATACTATAAGGTGTGTCAGTCAATGATGGAAGGTGTCCATGTTTCGGACGATGAATTAATGATGTATTTCGCCCCTGGCCTATTGGCCTTTAAGGCAGAAGGTGCTGGGAAAACGAGGATTTTCGCAATCCCAAATACAGTTAAGCAAGCTATCTTACGTCCTGCGCATGATTGGTGTATGTCTGTCTTGAGGTTAATACCGATGGACGGTACATTTGATCAGATCAGGTGCGTCCCTTGGATAGGTGAAGAAAAGAGCGAAAGTTGCGCTCCTTCGATCTATCCTCGGCTACGGATCGCTTTCCATTAGCGATTCAGGGTGTAATGATTGAAAGCTGCTTATTTAACAAACTAACTTCGTTTGCGTGGGTGGCGTGTGGGCTGGGGACAAACTGCTTTAGTTGCCCTGGTTCTGCTCGTTCATCCCCTTCGTTTTCTCGGCTTGTACGTTTTGCAACTGGACAATCCTTGGGTTTTCTGTCTTCTTGGCCTCTCTTCGCACTATGCCATCATTTTGTTGTATGGTATTGTGTGGATAAAGTATACCCTTATAGGGTATTCCGTAAGTATGCTCTCCTCGGTGACGATATCGTCATTGCGGATCCACGTGTGGCTGATGTCTATCAAAGTGTGATTAACGCACTTGGTGTCAAGATTTCTTTACCGAAGTCTTTGATATCGGACATTGGTGGCTGCGAATTCGCTAAGCGAATTCGTATATGCGACCGCGATTTGATTTGTCGCCCGTTAGTGTGAAAATGCTTCGTGCGGCACGTCATGCTGTTGCATGGATGTCAGTGTGTAAGTCAGTAGGAGTCAGCTCTCTGTAAGTCTCTCTTAGACTTCGGGGGGCGGGCTATAGAAGGTATTCTTCTTGCCCGGAGAACTTTTCTCCTTACTACTCAAGACATTGGTTTCGCCATGTCCTGGTAGCCTTCTCTCCTAGTGGTATAAGACCCATACTGTTTGAATTTTAGCTAGGATATCCGTAAGGTTTCTTAGCCTCCCCTTATCAAATGGGTATGATTCGCGGTATGTTATTGGAATCGTGTCGTCCGATTGGGATTTTGCTACCCGTCTGTGTAGCGATCTTCAGTCTAAGTTAGATGAAGACACGCTTCTCTTACTTGAGCAGTCTATGGTTCGCCATTGGCTTGAAGCCATGCTTGAGTATGAAATGTGGTTCGTAAGAGCTTGTACGGATTACTCGATTACTGCGTCTGACTTGCTAGACCCTCCGTCCTGATCGGAAAGACCCACTGCATAAGTTCTTCAAGTACGGTTGGATGTTTAGGTCTTATGACCTTATAAGACAACGTGAGGCTCCACTACCCCTTCTGGAGTTTGTAGTACGTTCTAGTGTAGACGTGGTTCAGTGTACTCTTGGATGAGACCGTGTGAGTGGTTTCATACGGTAAGTTCAAAGGTGGCCACAAGTGAGAGATCACTTGGGTCAGTCATATAAGACTCTTTGTTCAGCACGTGGTGAAATATTGGGGGATTCCAGAAACTATCGTGAGCGATAGGGATCCTCGCTTCATGGGGCGGTTTTGGACGGAAGTCTTCAAGCTCTTGGGGTCAGAGTTGCACTTCTCTACGAGCTTCCATCCACAGACAGACGGCCAGACCGAGCGCGTCAATGCCTTGCTGGAGGAGTACTTGAGGCACTTCGTCAGTGCCAACCAGAAGGATTGGGTCCGACTTCTGGATGTGGCACAGTTTTGCTATAACTTGCAAAGAAGTGAGGCGTCGGGGCATAGTCCGTTCGAGCTAGCAACGGGGCAACACCCTTTGTCACCTCACACCATAGCAAGGGGCTACACGGGGAGCAGTCCGACGGCGTATCGGTTTGCTAGAGATTGGCAGGAGCGAACCGACATCGCAGGGGCATTCTTGGTCCCTAGCCCACCCACCGCCAAAAGAATGAAGAAATGGGCCGATGAGAAGAGGCGACCTTTGAAGTTCAAGGAAGGGGACAAAGTCATGGTGAAGGTACTACCCCATCAGTTCCAAGTGTTTCGCAAAGTGCACAAGGGGCTAGTACGACGATATGAGAGTCCTTTTCCGGTAGTAAAGAAGGAAAGCTACACTGGGATTTGATTAAATGTCGAGGAATGTAGTTGCTCGAGTTTTCGAACTCCTAAAAAGGTATTTGGATCTGGAAAGGTATGAAGCAGCCTCTGAAAGCGAATCAGTACCCGCTGTCTTAGCAACCCCAACAAGGAACTCAGTAGGAAACTCCTTAGTTACCCCTGGTAGAGGAATAAAGGTCTTTCCGTGATAAAAGGACACGGGAATTAAGTAGCTTGAGTTTGGGAAAGGAACGAAGAAGTAGCTCTTAGCTGTCCCCAGACGTAAAACTCTTTTCCAACCCTTTCTCTTGCCAAAACATCCCTTATCTTTTCGGCTAGAGCACCTGATCGCAAATCACTAGCCGGGGAACTAAGTAGCTCTACAATCTGTCAAGTCAAGGAAGGTAGTAGATCACAAGTTTGGAGCTGAAATTCGATGTCTTGAACTGCTTTTGGATCTGAGAAAGGAGCGAAGTAGTTCGACCAAACTAAAAGGAAAAGAACGATGTTGCTCGGGTGAGGAAGTCTATGGTCTCGGTTGCTGCTTTTCCCATAGAGTACAAAACTTATCTTCAAGCTTTACCTTATTCTGATCATCGTTCAGAGGGTCCTAAAAGACTAGATCACTAAGGGAATAGGCTTCGCTCCTCTCACTATACTCAGCTCGTAAAACTCGCTCCTTTCCTTTTTCAGTCCCGTAAGGATATCTTTTTATTCTATTTTGCGGAAACGACAGAAAGTCTCTGTTTATTTCGACAGCAGCTCCAAGGTCTCGCTAATTGCCGCGGGAAAGTCCTTAACTACACCCAGGCTCTCTTGGAACGAAGCAGCGAGTAACTCTTCTCCTAGATTAGATACCCCTTGATCTCTAAGAACTCGTCAAGTCCGAGAAGATCTATTATTAGTAGGTTCGCAGCAGCAACCCAGGTTTGCGAATCAGTAGCAGGCCGGTTGATCGGCATCTCTTTGTTGCAGGTATTTCTCGGCGAAGCGCTCCAATATTCGCAATTAGCGAAGGAAGCAATTGATCTTTTCACTTGTGAGAGAAATATCGTATCTAAAGATGTTCCCGGTCCCGAATCAATAGCAGTAGGAAAGTCTTAGCTACGGGTTCGTAGTTGGCCGGTTGATCTCTTTGCAGCTGGAACGAAGCAGGACTAGAAAAAGTGTCATTGTTGTGGTAGCAGAATGCGATGCGTCAAGTCAAGGTAAAGTCCGAGGCTTCGCCGATTGAGAAGGACGTTCATTCACGAAGACACTTTTTTCTGCGGATAGCTCCATTTCTGCTTTCAAACAGCTTTTTCTTCTTTTAGCTTGAGAATCCGTAACTATGCCCCCCATCTCTTGCAAGAGGAGACTTTCCCTACCCACGAGACTACCTACCCGATAGATACCTCCTATCTACGCTCCACAAAAAGTATGAAACGGAAGCGACGTCTTGAGCTGAAACGATAGGGGTAGGAAGCCCGGAAAGGGCGGTAGTCATTACAAGCAGCTACGCGAGTACGGCCGCTGACCGAGGATGATCCGGTTTCCTTCAGTTCTCGTCGTTCTTCCTCAATCGCGTGCTTAGGTAGATTTTTTCTGTCTGCTTGCAAGGCTTTGCCCAATCTCTTAAGAAGAAAGCAGGAGAACCGCCGAGAGAACTTTACCAATTCAATTCATTACTCCTACTACTAATATAGAAGAAGATCTATTAACGCGCATGGCTACCTATATAACAGGGGGCCTCTGACCTCTGTCTCACAACCGAAAATAGAACCTGTAGCTTCATGCCCAGACCTGAACTGAACTACTACTGGCTTAGCTGCCTAGCTACTAATAACTTGGAACCCGACAAGAACTGATTGGACCACTGGCCAGACAGAACGAGGAGATAAGGAATACAATACATCAAGACCGAAAACAAGATTACCGGGATAGGGTGATAGATATAAGGTAACAGCCTACTTTCTTGGAATGCTTGCTGCTATGTGGCTTTAGGCAAGCCCATCAAAAGAAGCCTGTTTAAGGTAAAGTCCTTAGATACGTAATGGGGTGTCATAATAAGGAGGAACTAGGTATGGGGTCTACTAGTCATAGGTTGATATGCTGTTAGTATGGAAGCCACTATGAGTATATATCCAGGTATGCTTCTAGATAAGGAACTGAACCTCACGCCATAAACGGAATCCCTATCAGGCATAATCTACTGGGTCGGAAAGCCATCACTTGTCTCTGAAGGTATGCTACTACCACTTCTACCGCTTCTGGATCAACAACTGACTCAACCGTATCTACGTACCAGTCCTTTCTTTATTTAAAAAAGGTTATGCCGGTACTGATGCTACCACTGGTGCTTTGCCTCCCCTACTGAAGCCACTACTCGTGCGAGTTAATCCATAATGAAAGCACGAGTGCTAAAGAATTTGCCGCTAGCTCTATAAATGATGCTATAGGTTACAGATCTAGTACGATATGCCGCTACCCCTATAACGTAAGGGCTTTGAAGCCCCTTTTCTCCTGTCTAAGCTCAGGTGCACTTAAAGGACTGTTGCTTCCTCTTATGCTTCCGCTGACGACGGCGGATCTTGACTCAACTACACGGGGGCCTTGGCTTTCTCTTTCACAGGTCCGGTCAAGGAACCTCCTTCCGTTAGTTAAGGAGTGCTCCTTTATTCGTTATCTTTGATTCCGAGTGTGTAAGAAGCTCTTTCCTAGGACATCGCTGCAATCATTTCATAGATGTATCTATTTCTTTGAGTGTAGTATGTCTGGCAGGAGCCCTGAATGTCTCTCTTGTAGCTGGTGTATTCCGTTGTACTGGTAGTCTTTCTTTCTGCTCTATGACCTATTAGGAGGATGCTTTAAGCAATCTCTTCTCAAAGGGATTAGGTAAAATAGGCGGAGACATTCGGTCAGTACTTAGCTCTTTCATCTTTCCTTTTATAGTCGAGCTTCGAAAGCTGTCATGTAAGAAACCAAAGAGGATTGCTACCGAGAAAGCTCCTAGCTAGAGAGCTCCTAGCGGTCAGAATTCAATCTTTGGAAAGTCGTTGCCTCTTAGTAGCTAAGGTGAAGCCTGGGACTTTGAAAGCACTTTCTTCATCTGCTCCATCTATTTACTTAGCTGACAATCGTATAGTATAGAGTGTGATACCGGAAGCAGACTCCCATCTATAGTAAAAGAGAAGAAAGTCAGGCGGACACTGGCAGCTGCAAGTCAGTCGGTTGGCTTCCGGTACTAGAGCAGTCGCTCTTTCTTTCGCCAGCGAGCGGAGAAGACCATAGGCCATAAACGAACTGGAGAGGCTGAAAGATGGCGGGGGGATTGGTGGTTGGTCGAGGCGCCTGGGTAAGCGACACAATCTTACCTAGTGAAGGGGAAGTACGGAGGGACAGGGGCTATGAAAGCATTCTTGGGGAACTAAGTGACTCTTTGCCCTATGGTAGTAGGTACTCTTCACGGGGTGTAGTCTGCGGGCGTAAGCGGTAACTAGACCTCACAGGAACGAGTGGAATACTTGGTTAGAGAGGTTGAGCGGAGCTGAAGACGCTAACAGGGCATAAGACTTTCTGCAATAGGCTTAGAGGGTGGACGGAGTGAGGGCAAGGTAGGACTGCCCTTTTTCGGTGGGAAAAAAGACAAGATAGGATCTTGAAATTGAAATGAAACTCTTTTCCTTATATAAGTCAATGCTAAATCTATCTTACCTACGCTACGTCAGAAAGAGACCTTTGGAACTACGCTCAATCACTCAGTCGAAGCAGTAGCTAGTAGGGAGGGTGCCTTTGGAACGTAGCAGAGAAAGGGCTTGGATAACTCTTTAGATAGTCCGAGAGGCGGGGTTGGAGATAGGGTTTCTCACTTTGATTACTTACTGGGCAAACTGACTTCTGGGGCTAGGCAGAGATAGGATCGATCAGTACACTAAGAGCTCGTGTCGAAATCGTCCGAGGATGGACGTAGTTAGTGAGGGCTTGGAACTAGCTCCATTTGACAGCAGGAGAGATGCCACAAGACAAGCTTCTGTACCAATGGTCTTCTCTGCTCTCCGAGGCATTTCCTTAGTGCTTCAGTTGGTCTTTCTGTCTTTTTGCTCTTCGTATGGTGTGTGATCCAAAAGTTCCCGAGTAAGTTTTTCTCTGTCTCCTTCGTACCGTCCCTTTTACTTTTCAGTTGAAAATCCTTCGGACCCATCTCCTTATTAGTTCTTTTTCGAGCTTCTTAGTTCCGCTCGTTCCTGTTCTGTTAAGGAAAGCATCGCGTAGTCCCAAAACTCTTCGAGTAAGCAAAGCTCCTCTTTAGTTGGTCGAGTCGAGTGGCTTAAGGTCTCTGAACTCCGTCCACCCTCTACCTTATTTTCTGTCGGAAATCCTTTCTAATAAGAGAGGGAACGGGGGCGCCTAGTTTTGAATGCTACTGGGGCTGGGGATGTAGGACCCCAATTGGAGAGGAAAGTAAGGATGCGAACAAAGACAAATTCTTTTCTTCACTTTTTGTCGTGACCAAAGCATTTCGTTTTCTCTGCGAAGAATAGAAAAGCCTAATCAAGGTGTCAAGTAGCCAAGCAGGGGATGAGTGCCGGTTAACTGATTTAGGAGCCAAAGTCAGCAGCCTGTTCTTCTTCTCCTCGTTTTCATTGGGTCACAAAGGTAAGCCATAAAAAAAGGGGCTAAGCGGGTATTCACTCCTCCCTTGCCGCTACTACCAGCTCGAGGCCTATTGTCCACGAAGGCTGATCTCTTAACTGGCTTTGGAAAGGCATACAAAGACGTGAAAGACAAAAGCGATAGAAATTGCATAGGAGATGAAAAGCTAAAAACTCCACTAAAGACTATCTTGGTCCCTTTCGTCCAGCGGTAAGGACACCGGCTTTTCATGTCGAAGACACGGGTTCGATTCCCGTAAGGGATAGGTCACTATGGACGAGTTCGGATTTGCTAAGAGAATCCCCTGTACTAGTCCCCCAATATTCATATTGCTGCTTTTTACGTTTACAAAGACGAGGCAAGAGATGAGAGGATGAAGATAGCTGCTTTCATAGACGCAGGGGAAAAGGTGCTTCCTCCATATAGGACCGGGAATTCCGAAACGAAAGAGAAAGTGGCACATCTATCTTAGCCAACCAAGGAAGACATCTCGCATATCGCACATGAAAGGGAAGCGCATCTCGTCGGCAACTCTCAAAGGTAACTCTGGCTCTAGAAGCCAACCCATTTGAATGCTTTGCTTGTGGATTGGAAATGCGGTAAGGTCCAGCCCCTGACTCTTAGATAGATATCCGCATAGCTTCGTAATGAAACTTCTCGCAATCAGAATCTGACTTGGAACTATGATTTCTAAAAGAAAGAACTCTAAGAATGCTAGTTATTACTTACTGTTCATATGAATATACCACACCAATTCGTTATGATGAGATTCCATTGATACAGAGCCAATAGACTTAGGGAAGCCCAAGGTTCTGAAAGAAAGACGACCCGTGTGACAAGCAAGCAACCTTACTAATAAAGGGGCGCTTTATTTGGTTATGCCTTTTGAACTCACCAATGCCCCCGCCACGTTCTGCACCCTACACAATGAGCTATTCCACCCGTACTTAGACGCCTGGTGGTATTGATCGTGGGCTATAGCTATCCGTTAAACTACCACGTTAGCCACCTCCCTCCCTTACTGACTAAGGTGCTGTCAACCAAAGGCGCAAGAAGTTATCACATGAATAGACGTTTGAATATTCGCTCAGTACTTGAACCTTCGATCACTCGGATTCGTCGTTCACCTTCTCAAACCGACGAAGCCTACTCGAACTTCGTATTCCCTGCCACCATACCTGAATGAAGGAAACTAATAGCTAGAAAAACAGGCTATTCCATCTAAGGCATAACATGAACCGAGGAATCCAATCAAATAGGAATGAATAGGCATGTGGGAACAGCGTTGCTTGCATTGATTCAATTGATTTGAAGCGGCGGTTATGCAGACATAGTTTTCACTAGGGGTTTTTACCGAGTTGGTCACAAGTCCGTCAGAAGCAACCTCAGCAGAAAGACACTCTTCCAGAGTCTCGTCCATCGTCTGCTTAGGCGACTATTTAATAGCCTTTAGATCTTCCTGTGAGTTAGGCCGAATACTCTAATCTAATAGGCTAGGCTCCTTCCTCTGTTAATATACACTAAACCGAAAGTCTTGGTTTCAATGACTCCCCAAGCCATGACCTATTTGATCCTTCAGAACCAGCTTCAGCATTGAGTAAAGAAAAGAAGAATTAACTATTGGATCCTTCAGCCGTGTGGACATCAAAATCTTCACTTTCATGAGCAGGAGCTGGAGGATACAACGCGCAAAACCTTACCAGCCCTTGAAAAGAAAAAGAATCGGTGTCGTGGTGGTGCTACGAGATGGCGATTTATCGTATAGAAGAAGAAAAGAGATAGGAAAACAAACTTGGAACTAAAAGTACAGACGATAGGGATAGAGAAGGATAGACTTGTCCCAGTTCCTACCCTAAAAATAATATAGAAGAGAAGCCTATATCTGCCGACCCTACTTCACTTCCTTATAGTGCCTTGCCTACTTTTGAATAATGCTTCATTCCAGGGCGTCAAATAAAAAAGCTTTTTAGAACATTTGTATTGACCTCTCGTAATGGGGACGACCTATGAGATGGTTTGAACCGGTTCTCACTTGTGATGTTAAGCCTTCAAAAATTCAAATATAGAAAGTGTGCCGTGCGTGATTCATAAGATTCTCCCTTTAGAAAGAGACTTAATCGGTTCGAATCCGAAAAAGGGCTTTTATTCTTTCTTTTTTCCGGTATGCCGCTCCGCGAACAAGGAGCGAGAGAACCAAGGTGGCTGTGGTGATGTCAGAATTTGCACCTATTTGTATCTATTTAGTGATCAGTCCGCTAGTTTCTTTGATCCCACTCGGTGTTCCTTTTCCATTTGCTTCCAATAGTTCCGAAAAATTGTCGGCCTATGAATTGATCGAAAACGCACATTTGCATCTGGTTTTGGTATATTTAAAAAGCGAACCTATATTAAAAATAGGTATCTTAAAAATAAGTTTGCTATTTAAAATAGGTTTGCTGATAATTTCGATTTCGTGGTGGCTGAGGATCGGTGGCATTGAAGATGCGGTTGTTCCATTTTTAAGTGCAAATGGAAATCCAAATCCCGATCCGGGTCTTCCGCCTTCTTCGTCGGGCGAACCTCTGGGACTGGTAATCGCCGACAATCAGCGACAGCAACAAGGCGAAACGTCAATCAATTTCCTAGAGGCCCCTTCGGTGGCGGAGGAAGATGTATGGGACGCGGTCGACTTCGCAGAGCGCCCACTTTTTTCTGACGTGGAAAGGAAACAAATACTTTCGGAAAAAATGTTTCGGTCCCACCACAGAACGGATACTCCAAAAGGATCCGCTCTCCTAGAGAAACATTTTTTATTCGAAAAAACATTGGAAAAACATCTCCGTAGGTGTGGATACGCATCCAAAGATGTTATGCGTGTTCTTCCAGAACTGCGGGCCAAATTACTATATTATAACGGGCGATCCCGTAAAATTCATGAATTAACAAAGTGGGTCCATGATATGGAACTCGACTTTAAGGGGAGTGACCCATATAAAAAAATCAAAGGATTATATATTATTTTCACATCCAAAGAACTGGGAAAATAATAATGGACTTACATCACGATATCTTTTTCTTCCTCATTCTTATTTTTGAAACGTATTCTCTTCCTTGATCCATTCTGTTGCCCGAAATCCATCATTGGCTAAACAATCATTTGGTTATGCTATTTTGGGCTTTGCTCTAACCGAAGCTATTGCATCGTTTGCCCCAATGATGGCCTTTTTGATCTCATCCGTATTCCGATCGTGCAGTTTCATAAATTAATCCTTCTTGTGTAAGCCTTTGACGAGGAGTATAAAAAGTTAACCCTTGGAGTCTTGCGCGTGGTTGGACAAATTCCATCGTCGCAAGGCGTAAGGGTGAGGCCTTGGTCAATCAATGTCAGTAAGTCGATTTTCCAAGGGAGGGGGAGTGGGAGGTGGGCCCCCCTCACATCCTTCATAAAGTCTTATTGCACCGATGCAACAACGAAGGTTCTATTACTCAATAGATGGCATGAGCTTGTTCAACAATGTGCGCCCCTTCTTACAACAAGTCGACCCTGTAAAGCTTTTTTCAGTCCTACTTGACAAACTAGTATAAGTCGCACGTAGTTAGTATAAGTATGAGTATAAGTTGGCAGTAGTTGGTAGTAGTATAAGCTACTATAAGTTTCCCACTAGTAACTAGGAGTCGCTTGTAAGCCCCGCATTAAATCCTTGGTTGAGCACTATAGTTACCTCACCTAAATAGGAGTCCATGATCTATGTTGTCGAAACACTTTACAACATCTGCCTTAATCAGTCTATCGACCAGTCCCCATCTCCGGACTTCGAAAAGAAGGTAATACCCCCTCTTCCTTTCCGTGGAATTGAGTCAAAAAAAGGATCCTAAAAACAAGATTTCATTTCTGGTAAAGGCTTTCGCTCCTCGATCACACCGGTTTGTCAACATGAAGCCCCGGTCAACAAGCACGGATCGAAGCGAGGTTTTAGATGGATCTCGACAGGATCGACTGGTGGAATCGAGTCATAAGCAAATAGCATCTTCCAATACCCGGGAGTACTACGATTGCTACGGAGAATGAATGGGACTTGAGCGGAAAAAAGACTTCCGCTAAGATTCGATCTACTTAACCCCCACTTCTTGTTAGATGAGCTATACCTCTTTTCTAGTGCATGTTGTTACTAAAAAGGGCATCTCCCGAAGGAAACAGCCGGTCCGTCAATAGAATTCTTTTCTCGTATTGAATTCTTTTCCTATCGAAAACCCAGCCATTCACTTTACTCTCTCTTTTCCTATCCCTCTCCATTAAGTCGAGCTTTCTAATTTGCCTGGGCATAGAAAGCCCTCACGTTCTCTATCGCTAGAGCTCCTTTCCTCTCTGTGATTCAAGGCTCGTACAAAGCGGGTGACGGATCCAATTGATTGTGTAAAGCCCCGCGGGAGGAGAATATACAGAAGTTCGCTACATTCCCCCAACAACACGAAAGTCTAATGGGAGTTATTGTGGTTCAGGAAGCGCCCCTTCTCGCCGTACCAACTGTTGTCATACCAGCCTTCTTTTTCTCGCCAGATGAATCAAGGGCTGCTTTTGGCGCACTAGGAATACAAATCAGACCACAGGGGGAACCACACCCGCTCTTATAAGCTGTTGCCGCTGACTGGCACTCAAACCCATCGGCCGACGGAGCAGCACTTGCCCTATCTTTCAGATCTGGTCAAAAGGTTACTACGGCTCATGCTGACGAACCGCTCATCGACCGGTGGAAAACTGCCTTATCTGCTCTTTCCCCCACTGCACTAACAGCTGGAATTGCTCTCTTTGCCTAACCAGACACGCGCTTCGGCAAATACATCCGCAGAATATAGGTTTGTCCTCGCCAATGGACCAACAACCTTAGCAGTTCTCTCAACTCCCGGTCGAGTAACACCGCTTCCGGATGACTTCGTCTCTTCTACCTTAGGCTGCCTCCCGCGGTACTTATGTGCTCTCACTAACTTCAGACCGTGCGCTCAATCCAAATCAACTTCACGGCGGAACAGCACTTCCGGGCTTTCGACTTGCTCTTTCTTCCCGCCTGCTCACACAGGATTGGTGCCTCTCACACCTAAGGCTTACTTGAAAGCTCACTCTATAGTGGCAGGAGGACTTTAACCAGCGATTCTAGCCCCCGTCTCTTTCTTGGCTCTTGCTACTGACTGGGATACTGGTTATTTGGTTATTCACATTCGCTATCATATTATTTGTCACACAAGCATGGTACCTTACGTTCAATCAGATATGATGATTCGAAAGCTTCAACCTCTACTGACTGGGATAGCTTCCTTTTTCCAGCGCATTCTGAATTCAGAGATCGAATGATACCATACGCTCAATCGGCCGGGATCTGGAAAAAGAAACTTCCTGCCACAGAGGGGTAGTTATGGAACATGATCATTAGAAACGGTATTTCATATGTCCCCCATTGAATGTAAATCGTATCTATTGCTCTAACCGTCAATGGTGATCAGCGCGTGTCATTATGAGGCTTGTGATCGATCCGTCACTTGATGCCTCTTGCAGAACATGTCACTGCACGAGCGCGAGGAATGACGAGAGGCAACCTGTTGTTTCTTGTTCGATGCCGACGAGAAGGGTTTACTGTGCAAATTCACCGACCGAAATTCCAATAAAAAAAGCAACTAAGCGCAAATCGATTTACTTGTGAAAGGGGAAGGAGTCACTTTCTATTCTTTAGGTGCTCTAAAACCGATCCAGTTGTGCTACTTTTCTATGTGCTGCTAGCTTCGCTCTTCGAATGACCTCACTGAAAGATAGAGACAGATGGGAGAGGGATGGAATAGCTCGACGGAGAGGTACGTTAATCACTCTATAGGTGTCATAGCACACAAGGTTGCGAAGCGGTTTTCTGCATCTGAATTGGTCTTACAACCGAAGTTAACAATGGTAGTTTACTTACTCGACACCCGTGGTGTTTATAACCTCTCTGACTAACTCAACAAATATGAATACCGATTGAATGCCAATCTCACAGAGGAAAGGAAACTCTCAGGCCTTGGATAAGATCGAATGTTAATTGTCCAAGGTTGAATGATTCTTATAAATGGTATTTGGATCATTTTCACGAAGCGGGGAGATCGGATGAGAGATTAATTCACTTTGCTGTGGAAGCTAGTGATCCATTTTAGTTCCCAGCTAAGTATATCTTATATGATAGAGTAACTAAGAGAGAAAGAATTCGTGGTTTGAATAAAGTTCCAGTGACTCTAGATGCATCCGCGAGTGCTTATCAAATCATGAGTTCTCTTTTGCTTAATACTTAACTGGCTATGCAAACTAATCTTATTCCGTCTCCGGTAGAAGCTGGCACTTGGATGAAAATCCAAGATTTGTATATGTGTTTGAAAGACGAACTTCTAGAGTTCTTGTATTCACAATTTTCTACTAAACTAATAAGTATGGTATCATACAATCTCGGTTAACAAGAAAGCTCATAAAACGACTCTTTATACCTTTGATATATGGTAAGACAATTATGACAATGGGTAGTGATATTCGTGAAGATTATGGTTCATTGCTAAGAAAAAGAAGGGTAAGAAGCCGAGGGATAATAACACTAGCTGAGAGAGCCCCTAGATGAATTAGTTGCAGCAAGAGATCCCGCAGCTCTTTCTTCGGGAAGAGCTTTCATAGAAAGGTAATATTAAGGTAGATTGCGGATAATAATATCAGCCCAAGTATTGATTATATGATCTTGACTACAGATAGATTGAAAAAAATCAATTTTTAGTGGAAAGCCACTTGACGACGAGGGTTTCGTCAATTTAATGAATACGTAGTTTATGGCTTCCGGGGTTTCACATGTCAAGAAAATAGTGCGGGGGAGAAGCAGGAGGCAGCTTTTAATGCTTTGAAGGAATATCTATCATCGGTACCACTGTTATCCAAACCGCAGGGGAAGTACTTTATTTGTACTTGGCTGTATCACATACCGCCGTGAGTTCTGCGGCGAGAGGCGCCGACGAAGGAGGTGGTTACCAGTCTACTATGGAAGTCCGGTAAAGGGTTTACAGACGCTGAGTCTCGATATCCAGACATCGATAAATTGGCACTAGCCTTGTTCAAAGTAGTATCGGCAAGACGCCTTAGGCCTTACTTCCAATACAATAGATACTACACACCATAGGCCACCCCAAACAGACGCCGGAATCTAACCAGCGTTAGCCTTAAACTAGCGGGGGGTCTCTACTCTACTAGTATAGGTAGATCTCCGATCCCTATATTATTAAGACACGCAAGCATCCAGATTTGAGTGGCTATAAGAAGATAAAGTTTTGGCGAATAGGTCAAGTCATTGGTTATTCTTTTTCAAATGGTTGCTATCTATAATGCTATCTATAAGCTGCCTATTTCTCTTACTGACCTTGATCATTATTGATTAGGTTCTTTGGATGGCTGGCTACGGGGAGCTTTTTTCGCATATATAAAAGCCGAAATAGATTAGCAACTAACAAGTTGTCGGAATATTGTATTGCTTCTATTAGTAGTCGGCTATTGCAACTAATAAGCATGGAGGCGTGAGTCAGCTAAGCACAACGACGAGTTGCTATAGTTGCAGTGAGTTGCTATATAACGGCGGTCTCCTATATAGGTTATAGGCTGACGGCAGATGATCCAGCTTCTTAGATGTAGCTTACCATAGCATTAAACTACCTATTGACATTGGCTTATTCCGACGTATATAAAGAGGACGTTAGATTCTTGATTAGATTCTTTATTCGCATATGAAAGCTTACTTCTTATAGTTGTGGGGAAAGTCCTTGACTTGAGCTGAGCTTCCCTTCGTATAGTTGGCTAACATGGGCATCTATCATTCTATTAGTCCGAAGAGCGCAAAAGGCAAACTATTCATCCTCTGCCGAGCGAGAACGGAGCCAGCCATCCAAAGTAAACCCCCCCCAATTAACTATGTAAGGCAGCAACAACTAACTAAAAAGAAAGAAGTATAAAAAAAAGGGAGTTTATAGTTCTATAGCGCAAGGATTGCCTTACCATAGTGGAAGCTGACTTCTCTTAACCAATGAATAAGCTATATAATCTCGCTTCGTTCTCTATAGCTTCTTTTTTCTTTCTTTTCGAGGGAGATAGAGTAGATAAAGCTATAAAGAGAAGTATCTAAAATGTATCTACCTAACTAGCAGCTTATAATCTACTAAAGATATAACAAAGAGTAGAGCATTACTTACTGAAGCCAGCAATAGGCCCCAGTTTTCTATGTTCTCTATAACTATAAATATTTAGAAAGAAGCTCACGCAAGATCATCAAAGAAGCCAAGCTCTATAAGCTTTCTTCTGTCTTCGCTGTAAGCATATAAATTATTTAGTCGGTAAGCATATAAACTGAACTAAGCAGAGACTACTAGCCATCTAACTATGAATCTTTCCAAGGACTTTCAACGAGCAATCACACATCGTGCTATAGAGCAAGGAATGAACGACAGGCGCTTACTGGGAGTTCAGTCGTGCAGCTGGCCGGCCTTATAGAGTATACTGCACTGATGTTTATATAGCTTATCTAACTGGCTTTGCCTGCTTGATTTGGTAAACATTTGGTAAAGCGAGGGTAGATGACATAACTAGCCTTTTTCTTTATAGACTTAAACTAGCCGTATAGCTGCTTTGGTAGTAACTAAAGAATAGTGTTGAGGTCTATATAGCTTATATAATTCAACAGTTCTACTTCTGTTGCCTAAAAAGACTTCCCTTCCTTATAAGGCTATAGATAACGGAGCTTGGTAAAGATGCGAGCTGGCACTATTCTATAGGTAGCTACGCGCTAGAGGCCAGCCCCCTTAATTATACCATTCCTTTGGACCGGGCTTTAAGAATTCCTTATGAAACTTCCAATGTCACCGAGACCAACAGAAAGAAATGCGCCTCCCACTTCGCCAGACTACCTACAGACAGACTGTCGCACCTACCGATCTCGTAACCCAGACAGATATGTTACCTACGCCTCCGCTAAAGGAACAATAGAACAATCGGGTAGCTACCGTTCCAAACAGCTAAGATATTTGTTCTGCTTTAGCAACAGTTCCGGGGGGGGATGAACACACCAAACGGCAAAACTCTTTGATTGGAGCTTGTAATAAAGCCCTCGGGAATGGTAAAACAAGAAAGCGACTTTACTAAATAAAATTAAATAAGGCTCGCTTGCTAGATTCTAATTAAAAAAAAGGTGGAATCTATCTTCCTTATTCAAAGAAGAAAGGGGCCTCGTCTTGTTATGTTCTGCCTTATCTTATAGGCTAGACGGCTCTATTCTCTCGCAATAATGTATGGTTTTATTGCACAGCCCTTCTGCCCCTCGGCATTGATTGAGACTGCTAGCAAACACGTCTCCTCTCCCCCGCCGAAAGGGATCTCATGCCTCCCCTACAACACTTTATGGCTGCTTTCTATGGTATCGCAGGCGAGTGAAGTACTACTTTCTTTTCTCTCGCATGATGCTAACGAAACCGAAACCCGGGGCGGCACTCTGTCTTGTATGCTCAGAGGAACTCCAACCTAAAACTAGACTTTGTCTTTCACACTACATAGCTCTAGCTCTAAGACGAGGATTGGCTTATTAACCCGCCAAGGTGCCGTGGACGGAGTCCCTACGACTTACCCTAAACTAGTCACTCTTGAGAGCTTCTGTGGAGCCCTCCCTTTGAAATAAATCGATCCAACTCTGACTAGCCAAGCCTTTGAATTCCTAGGACGGACCTGGTATCATAACTCTAGAATGCACTCCTTCGACTGCTTCTCCTCCCATTGAAAATAGTCCTTTTACAATAAACACGCACTCTAGCCCAAGAATGACTGACTGTACCTCTTCTCCTACCCGCGCACCTGCCCCAACCTCGAATCTCCTTCAGTCGGCGACCACTACTCTGACCTCTCCTACTTGGCGCTTCGGCCCGCTGCAACCATATTGTAGTCTTGGTGCTACGGTTCTTGGTGCAACTATTGATTTCGATCCCTATTCGATGATTCAATAACGGATTGACATATTTTGTGATAGAAAGCATTTGGTTTTCCGTTTTGTGACAAAGGATTTGGCCACCAGGATATGTCTAGGCCGGCGAGTCCCCCATAAGTCATCAACCCCAACCACTTCAATCTGCTCTTCATAGGATAGCAAGAAGCTTTTTCCTTCCTCCATTATGTCAAAACTCGGAACAATTATTCTCTCAACACCAAGAAAACCTTGCGCAATAAATGATATTGAAGGTTTTCACACGCAATCAAACGACCTAGTATTCATTAGCTCAGTAAGTCGGTGATGAACGCAAAAGGAGTCAAGAGCGCTGCGTAGTAGGTTGATTCCGCGGTCAGAGATGAAAGCTCGGCTAAGGCAGTTATTTTCCCATGGATGTTTAGTTTAGCCAGGATCTTGTCAGCAGAGTCAAAGGGCAGACATAAGCTATCCGCTGTCTGCTCGCCAACTTCATGACTTTACCCGGTGGGGATAACCTAAGAGGGGGGGACTTGTGTCAAAGAGCTTCCTGCTATGTTGACCCGACATTAAAATACCCTTTTGGTGTGTTACTCGAAGGTCGTGATATTGCCAATCAAGTGCGGCCACACCAAACGAAGAAAAGCAAAAGTGGAAGGCCTTGTGATAAAAGTGGCACGGGGAAAAAGGAGATCTATCGAAAGACTCCCCACAGAAAACTATCCCGCAAACCATCGGAATCGAAAGAGATAATAAATCTCTATTTGACAAGTTATCTCCATCGGGTGTTACTATCCCATCTGCTGTTTTGGATCTGGAATGGGGATCCCATTTCATATGTGGTAATTCCGTATTATTCTCCTGACTTGCTACCCAGGATTCGAAATGCAATAATTTCTATGTGGCGATTTCTCTTTCATTAAATGTCATCTAAGTGATGATTCATGGCTATTTCTTAACTCACCTTCAGAATGTAACTATTATGGAGCCCCTCGACATCTAGACTGGAAGCGGTTGATGCATTGGAAGGGTTAGACGACCGAGTGGTCACCCTCGAGAAAGCAAAAGCTCGTGGAAGGGGATTGGAGAGAAGTGAAGATGATCCCATTTCAAAAGAGCAATTTGGGGCAATGAGTGATGCCCTTGAAACTCTTCATGGGACGGTGGACACCATGGCGGATGATGTCAGGGCCACCATTGAAGCATTCAAGAAGGAGCTGGTCGAGATGAATGCCAAGCTCAACACCACCATGCGGAAAGCAACCTGTGACGGACTACAGGAAGGTAAAAGTTCCGGAACCTCAAGCTGCGGCGGAGAGACTAACTGATTACACTTTTGAAGAGAACACTAATAGGAAGACCCCTTCCTACTCCAGTGGAGGTGTAAACAAAACTTTCAGACCGGGGGAGCTAAGTCTAAATTTTCAAGTTCAAGTGGCGTGGAGAAGAGAACTACCAACGTAAGAGACACGTTGCATCCTCCAAGCCTGCCCCTTCAACCGGTGCATTCATGCCAAGGCCGTTTTATCCCACAGGCTACTGACCTAAACCTTTAACCTGCTTCCTATGTAATGGACCTCATAGGGTAAATGACTGCCCACATAAAAGATCTCTATCTGCTCTACAAGCTGCTATACGGAGAAGGAAGCAAGTGAAGGTCTAGAACAAGATGAAGAGCCTAGCCACATGGGAGCTTTGAGATTCTTGGGAGCTGTTGAGAAGCAAGTCAAGGCGCCCAAAGAACCATAAGAGAAAGGTCTAATGTTCGTAGATGCGGGAGGAGCGCCAAGAGCGTGATGATTGACACAGGTGCTACCCACAACTTTGTCTCAGAGACTGAAGCACAACGGTTGGGGCTGAAGATTGAGAAAGATGTCGGCCGGCCTTACCTACTCTGGCTTTGGCCAAGGGAGTACCCATCAGACTGGGATGGGAAAACAGATCTTGTGGTTGTCCCAATGGACGACTTCGATGTCGGATGGAATTCATGTTAGAGAAGAAAGCGATCCTAATGCCCACAACTTACTCATCATGGGGGAGAAACGTCCCGACAAAGATCAAACAACCCAGTGAGCCCCGTCTCTTATCTGCCATGCAGTTCAAGAAGGGGGCAAACGAATGGTGACTCCAATTGCGAACAACTTTGTCAATGGCGAACTTGTGTAGTTGATTAGGTGCCGTAGACCGGATCTGGAGCTACAAAGGAGAATTCCGAGATTGTCATGTGGTAGTTGTCCGAATGGTTCCTGCGGGCGGTGAATCTGGTTAGAATCCGCTTCAACTGTCTCAAATGGATAAGGCGATAATAACTTTGCGTTGGCTTTGTGACTAGCTGCTGACTGAGAAACAGACTTGATTGGACCGGAGAAAGTTTCCAGCGACGATAGGGTAAGAGCCACTTCTTTCTTGCGGTGGGACGCTTGCGTAACCAATTTCGATTTCCGGCGATTCAACTCATCTTATGTGCTTTTGAAGGAACTCCAGTTCAAGGACTCCACTCCAGTCAAAGACAGAGAAGCAGCTAGTGACGAGTGCAGCTATTGCTTATGGGGTTTATCCTCTTATTCAAAGCCGATTTCGACTTCTAAGACGAGTATGAACATTTGATTACAACTTTGTTGCATGGAAAGAATGATGTGGAATTTAATGATGTGTGTAATGCATTGGTGAATACTGAGTGTCGAAAGAAAGAGAAGCAATTACAAATGCGAATGTGTCAGGTGAAGCACTTGTAGTAAGGGGTAGAACTGATGAGAGGAAGCCTAGTGGGAAAAGAGGTATATCTCGTTCCAAGTCAAGAGGTAAATTTCCTGCAAAAGATGAGTGTGCCTTTTGTCGCGCATTGGAAAGAAAGATTGCCCCAAGCTGAAGACTAGAGACAAGAAGGGTTCAGAAGTGAATGTTGTCAGAGATGGTGATGATGCAGACACTACCAGATTATGGCATATGCGTCTTGGACATGCTGGTGAGAAAGCAATGTAGGGATTGGTGAAGCAAGGTTTGTTGAAAGGTGCAAAGACTTGCAAATTGGAATTTTGTGAACATTGTGTTTTGGGAAAGCAGACTAGAGTGAAGTTTGGTACTGCAGTTCATCAGACTAAAGGTACTCTAGATTATGTTCACACCGGGACCTACCAAAACTACATCTTTGGGAGGTAAGCGCTACTTTGTCTCTTTTGTTGATGACTTCTCTAGGGGTGTACACCATGAAGCATAAAGATGAAGTCTTAGATGTATTTGTGAAGTGGAAGAAGATGATTGAGACTCAGACCGGTCGAAAAATAAAGAGGCTCAGGTCAGACAATGGTTGTGAATACAAGTCTGATCCATTCTTGAAGTTATGTCAAGATGAGGGCATTGTGAGAGACTTCACAGTTAAAGGGACACCGCGGGTGGCAGAACGCATGAATCGAACTTGACTGGAGAAAGTTCGGTGTATGTTGTCATATGCTGGATTAGACAAAGAGTTTTGGGCTGAGGCAGTTTCATATGCAGGCCATCTCATCAACAGGTTGCCTGCTGCTGCAAATGAGGGCAAAACGCCCATGGAGGTATGGTCTGGAAAACCTGCTACTGATTATCACTACTTACATATATTTGGTTGTCCTGCTTATTTTCATGTCAGGGAAAGCAAGCTTGATACAAGAGCCAAGAAAGCCGTTTTCTTGGGATTTAATGATGGTGTGAAGGGGTTCAGGCTATGGTGTCCTGATGTGAAGAAGGTTGTTGTAAGCAGAGATGTGACATTTGATGAGGCTGTTATGGTTAATCAGAATAAGCAGAAAGATTATCAAGAGCAGAGAATGACCATAGAGAGTTTTAAGCGGGTAGAGTTCAAGGAAAATGGTGATGAAGCTCTAGTTGATCCAGTGAGTCCTACAGTTGATTCAGATGATTCAATTAATGAGGACATGAGTATTGAAGCGGATGCTCCAACCCAAGAGCCTACACGGCAAGGTGGACCTATTGCAACTACAAAGACAAAAGAAACGCTCGAAAGCCAGCTTGGCTAAATGATATGGTGACTTATGCACTTCCAGTTACTGAAGAAGAAATTCCTACTACCTATGAAGAAGCTGTCATACATGCAGATAGTGTAGAGTGGGAAAAAGCTATGGGTCAGGGGGACTCTGTCACTTCACAAGAACAAGACTTGGGAGTTGGTTCAGTTACCACATGGAAAGAGAGAAATTGGTTGCAAATGGGTGTTTGCTAAAAAGGAAGGATCTCGATACAACCTATGATTTGTGAGGGTTTCCACTGTAAGACCTAATCTAATATGAAGATATGATGGCGATCGTTGGCTTTCCCCGTTTTTGATTGATATTTTTCGGTATGACTAGTCCTGCTCCTGTTCATAATAGATCTTTTTGTAGCGCTTTCGGTTTAGCCTTCCCTGGAGGTCAGGAAGAAAGCTTTCAATGGAGAAAGGGGAAAGGGATTGGCTTTCTATTACGGTTGTTCCTTTTGCCCTAGTTCTTTAAATAGGCGATTATGATTCCATACATCATTCTTACTAGTTATCAGAGGGCAAAGTGACTGCAGGACCCTCCGCATATAAATTGATTATTGACTTCCCCGTAATCGAACCCGCCATCGACCCCTTTTGATAACCTGGCCTTGGAATTGGCCTATGTATGGTCTCTCCACTAAGCTTTGGTCTACGTGCACTAGCTTCCTCGGCGACTAAGGCCCGGCCCTTCCGCGGGTCTTTAGTCCATTGCCTATGGTCTCCGGTAAGTAGTCTATAGTTCACTTTCGTCTATGTCCTGCCGGGAGAAACCCTAGCTTGACCTTCAGTCGCCATATCAATCCGCTCCGTAGGGGGCACGACTCCCACTCTGGCTACAATGAAAAAAACCCGTGAGGGGGCCCACCTCCCACTCCCCCTCCCTTGGAAAATCGACTTACTGACATTGATTGACCAAGGCCTCACCCTTACGCCTTGCGACGATGGAATTTGTCCAACCACGCGCAAGACTCCAAGGGTTAACTTTTTATACTCCTCGTCAAAGGCTTACACAAGAAGGATTAATTTATGAAACTGCACGATCGGAATACGGATGAGATCAAAAAGGCCATCATTGGGGCAAACAAAGAAAGAAGAGAAGCGGGGGACTTTATACTAAAACATCTAAACCATATAGTAACGGGATATATTCGAATGCGAGCTTCCAGTAGCAACTATGAAAGCCACATTCTAAGAGGTTCGAATATACATCTGATAGATAAGATGGGGTTAGCATTTGGTCGTCGCCTATCACCAGTCGGCAAAATTCTTCTGGAGACCAGTTTGACGGCAAGTGCACCTCCACCTCGTTTAACATACGAGAAAATACCTGAGAAATCGTTGCACTAAGATTTGGTGGAGCGCTTCGCGCGTCCGACATCGTCGAAGAGCTACTTGAAAAAGACGAAAAAGAAAAACTATCATCTATCATAAAATTTAATTCACTAGTAGTGGCATCTCCATAGAGTACAATGTCATTAGGCATAATTTCTTTTTTTTTTTTTTCTTTCTTTTTCGCTCTGCTCCCCCCAAAAAAGAAGAAAGACTTGTAAGACATCGCTGGTTGGGTTGGTCCAACCAAGAAAGACATGGGAATCTCACAGGAAATAGCATTCTTTTCGATCTGCACTGAACACCGGCGTAATCTAGATGATTAAAAGAGTGAACCAACGGTACGGACTAGAATGACACTCTTACAGTACGATATATAAAGATGTTACAACTGGGTTTCTAATATGTCAATCCCCTCAGATTGTTATACCCAAGTCTGTCTAACGACTTATACTAATTGAGATTGTTAACCAGGTTATACCGGTACAACCCGGGTAGACGGAAACGGTACGAATTCATGCTTTCCCTTTACCAAGTTCTTTCACTAGGAGAGAGTTTCACGGTACTCAATCAAAGTCAAGCTTCAAACTATCTGTACTTTCAAGTAGTTAATGGTACAACCAATTGTTACTCTTAGAATGCTTTATCTTTCTCTTTAAATTTCTTTAATTTCTACCACATCATATACGAAAAGGTGGAACACCGTCTTTGTAGCTGTTTACTACGCCTACTTCATGTATACTAGCGCGCACACCGCCCGCGGCGGAGGTAGGTACGGCCGATACCTAAGGGTGTCTTATCCATAGGATCTTTTCTAAAGGGATAAGAAACAAATAGAAGAACATAACATATAAGGCTATTTCTATTTGACCCACTACGGTCGTGACAGGTTGACCATTGTCGTCAACTAGGGAGACTTCAGTCAGCTCCCCGCCAATGAAAGCAGGTGACTGTTCCAACTGAACTGGATCAGGTGCACCCATTGGACGCTAGAGCCAATGTTCTACACACAGAAGGACTGCTTTTTTTAAGTTTAAGCCTTCTCTTCCTTCGGTCTAATCCCCCGATCCCGTGACTTGCCTTTCATTTACTTGACAGGGAATGCCAACGAGATCTCGTGAGAGCTTTGACTCAGTAAGCTCATCAGCTACGGCTCAGTTAGCGCGGGTGGAAGTTCGCTTCAAGGCGGTTTTTGTTTGCTCTGCCCCCCTCGCTGGACAAACTCTCTACCCTTGCGCGCTTGGGAACGCACTATAGCCTTGCTTGAAGCCGGCTCTCCTTATATTAAACATATTCTTTTTTCTATGAGAGTAAAAAAGAATTCCTTTGCGGCTTACCGCTTACCTATCTTTCTCCAAACCCTCTCCTGGCCGGGCAATACGGCTTTTTGGCCTATTCTTTCTGGCTTCGTAATGACGAGTATACAAACTCATACCTTGGTATAAAACCATAATTTCTATACTGTGTCGAATGCACCGGTCCCTTTATTAGCCTAATGGGAAATCTAAGGAACCCAATCAAACTGTTACACTTTACTACTTCCATCCTTCCTTAAAGCCAGAGGCTCCATAGGTAGGCTTTACGACTTGAGTCCGTCCTTAGCTTAAGGACTGGACTCATCGGGAAAATCTACTCGTAAGAAGCGGCAGTTACGCTTGATTTTAAGTTAAGGCCCAGACGAGAAGAGGAGAGCTCGTCTCGTTACCTTTAAAGACAAAGCAGGCTAGAAGTAGGGTCACGCTAACAGACAGAGAGAGTAAATAGCAAAGAATCATTCGGCGCGTAGTGAACTGCCAGATAGATCCGCACAGCTAGGGAAGCCGTTGAAACCCGATCATTCGAAGCTGCACAGACGGACCGGGGCCTGGTGCCTATGATGCCATTGTCAAAGAGCACTCGAATGGGCGAAACACATAGAAAAAAAGACCCTTCCACCCGTCAAGGAAGATCTCCAATAATAGGGCCTTCCCTTGAGTGAGGCCGAAAGCAAGATTGACAGCGGACTCGTAGCGTGGAAAGAATCCATAGACAGAAGATGTTGCAGAAAGGCTTCAACGACTACATTTTTATTTAGTATAGGGTTTTGCTCTTTGGACTTCATTGTAATATTTTTTTTATAGGAAATAGTGTGTATAGTCGAGACAGCAGATATGACTCAAGAACAGGTACCCAGCGACTTATGAATATTCAACGAAATCCGCACATCCAAGATTTAGCTTTCCAGTAGATTCTGTATGATATGAGAATGTCTGTGAGTAGCCAACATCTGTAGCTGAGTCAATCGAAAGAAGGGCCTCTTAATTAGCTGAGGAAACCGCCCAGAAATTCATATAAATCAAGAGCTGGCTCTGCCGTAAGGAATTTGATGTCAACACTTAGATAGAGATCTTGCTGTAAACACAAGAAGTACACGATCAATTTTGAGTTGAGGTACCAAAAAGAGGTCACTTAGTTTGAGGGTTCCACCCCATTCTTTCTTTAAAGAGGGGTGGAAGACAGATAAAAGATAAGTAGGGTTTGCCATAGCATTATTCGTCTTCGAAGCTGTCTTATTCTAGCCATGGCATTCATCAAGGGCTTTCCGTCCGCACAGTAAAGCGTGTGCATTTAGAAAGGTTTACTTCTGTAGGCCCTGTTCGGCTATGTATGTCCAAGCACACAAGCAACGAAGTCTGGTGGTGGTCTGGTAAGGTTTCCGAAAGCAAAGCGATATCCCAGGATCGGGTAAAAAGCAAAAGTATAGCGCGCAGAGCAGAGCAGTCAAAGAATGAAGAGAGACTTGTTCTTGCTCTCCCAATTCAGGAAGACGTAAATCGCCGGTTGGGTTGGTCCAACCAAAAAAGACATGGGACGACTTTACCATTGCTTTTTTTTAAGTAAAGCTTGAAAGTAAAGACACCTATAAAGATCTCCCACTTGACACTTTCTATATATCTGCTTTCATTATAGGCTTAGCCAACTAGAAAACTCATCCGCTTGTCAATTCATTCTTGGTGCCATACTCACTCGTAAATGATTCTCGCTTCTCCGCTTTCAGCGCCGCTTCACTGCGTTCAGAGCCTCTCTTTTTTACTCTCGAGATGCAGATGAGGAGAACTTCCAATCGTTATGAACAAATGGAGAGCAAGTAAGCTTTATCAGTAATAAGTGATGCTCAATAAGGAGCGATGGGACTTTGTAAGGTAAGCCTCACCTTCGGTGCCTTCTGCCGATTCCCCTCTTTCTTGAAGTCGAGTCCCTTCTATGGGAATTCCTCTTCCCGAGCCTCTTTCTTTGGTTTTCTGCACGGATTCCTGGTTTGGTGAATCTGGTTTTGAGTAATTCATTCAGCCTGGATTTGCTCTATCAAAAGAATAGTTGGAGATGCCAGATCTTTTAGGCGGACAGCATGCCTTTACCGGATGTGCTCGCATTGTGTCAATAAAGATAGCTAAGTTCGCTTACCGCTTGAGGGCTTTACTCACTCTGCAGAACATGTAATTGGAAGAGTTTCCAACATTCCGACAGCCCTATGGAAGATGCCCCTGTTGGCTGTCTATCATTAGTATAGCTTTGAAACGGCTATAACAGCATACTTACACTTACCCACTCGTTCTTATCATGAATAAGAAAGCACAGCTTCAGTGACTTGATCCTATGATTTAGCTACTTCTGGTCCTAGCTAAAGTCTTTTTTTTAGTTCATTCCCCTAGGTACTTAGTGTTATTGGATACCCGGATTGTACATCATAGGAGTGGGGGATTTTCCTGTCCTCCTCACTGCCCCAAAAGAAGATGGCTCTGTCGCTAAGCGAGAGGACATCGCAAGACAAAAAGGAACTATATGCTTACCACAAACTTTCAGGTCGCGCGTAGAGGTCACTTTAGCTTGTTGTACCGGTCTTCAAAAGAAGGTTGTAGCATTTCCTATACATTTTTTTTTGTCTAGGGGATGTAAAAGAGGGCTTTCTCGTGGGGCGAGTTTTCTCACTATACAATGAGCACTACGAACGAAGGGCCAACGACGAGGGAGCGGCGAATAAATTCTGAGTTCATGCATCTGGCAATTTTCTTGATGCATTCCTGTTGAGAATGAAGAAGAAGAGAGATCATCTTTTGAAGAGGGTTACGTAGATCTTCTATATTTGCCGTAATTCGTTGATTGCTCCGTACGTGGAAAAACTCCTGTTCGTTGCGGTTGGTCATAAATTTTCTTCTACACGGCTTTCGAGAACAAATATTGGACCGGGAAGAATAGGGGGTAAAGTCAAGTCTAAGCGCATATGGCACGAAAAGGAAATCCGATTTCGGTAAGACGTGATCTGAATCGTAGTTCAGATTCAAGTCGGTTCAGTGAGGGCGACCGCGAAAGTCACCGAATGGGTCAGTCTTTTCCTTCAGTTTGTCCTTCGTGGGAGGACGTTGGTACGGACACGACTTCTTCTAAGGCTAGAAGACCACTGGAAGACCCCCGGGACCAGAGCATGTCGTGAAAGAGGCACACTGGGCGGGCGTGCTTCGACCGTGTCTCCGGGGCACAGTTGAATGTAGATATCATGAATGCGAGGTGCAGGAGACCAGGCCGAGAAACCCGGGCAACCACTCCCCTATGTGCCGATCGCTAGCGCATCCAGGGCCCCGGCGCCCAGCTCAGCCGGAGAGGCCTAGCCTGATCCTGATCTGAGAAGTGCTAATTAGGTTCGGATAGACTTCATTCAAGAGCGCCGCCGCCCTAATAAAACAAGTGCTAAGTTTCAGATCAGTGAATAAACCGGAAGAGACGTTTCTCGCTCGGCGCCTAAAGCGCACTGTGCTCCGCTTCAACAAATGAGAGTTTTCGGTGGAACCGGTGAACCACGCGAGCTGGTTAGATGCGCGGGACAGAGGGCTCGTAGTACCTGCTAGCGCAGCTATGCAGTGTAAGGGAAGGAGCCTAAATCGAACCCCTTCCTTCTTTTTTTTTCTTTGAAAAAAAGCAGTACAAAGGAATGAATTCTCGGATGAGACTAAGCAGCCACCGACCGTTCTGACGCACCCCTGACCTATCTTGATTAAGACCGAAAACTCTCAAAAATGGAGCCTAGTTTAAGCTGTCAAACAAATGATAGAATAGAAAATTAATAAAAAAGAACCACTGGTGGATGGAGTCTCGCTCAGTAAAGAGAGTTGTAGATTCGTAGAAAAGGAGAAGAGCCCTCAATTGATTATATATATATTAGTATTAGTAAAGGTAAAGCGCTAACGCTGCAATTTTTCTAAAGCAACAAGCGCGAAACTTTACTTTTTGAGAAAGAAGGTGCTTGTTGCCGCTTTATTAGTAAGTCAGCTTGTTTTATATTATATCAATAAAGGCAAAAGGTTGCTTTACTAAATAATATAAGGCGCGCTAGCGCTTTAGAAGGACGTTTAGGCTTTACTAATAGAATATATAGGGCGTTTTTTTTTTATCACGGTGCGCAGGTTTGGAACCCTATACAAGGGGCGTTTCCTTTCAAATGACAACTGCCTCTTCCTGCTGCGAGGGGAAACCAAACCGCCCGCTCAAGTACCAGTTGCTTCGCCGGTAGGCCCACTTAAGTTAGGGGGGCATTGTCCCTCAGTTCTTACCAACCTCCGGTGTGTAATCGACATGTTTCTAGCGGTTGAATAAGAATCATTGATTCCCTCTACTGTCCATTTATTATTCATTTAGGGCGCTCGGCCGGTACTCCTTTAAAAAACCATAACAACTATGAACGTAAGGGAAGATAAGGGAAGACCACCTGAGCGAACCGACCGAAAGGACTTGACTTATTCGAACCGAACGATAGCGGCTTAAAGCTAAGCCTATCACGAGCAGCGTCGGTGCGCGGGGAGGAGCATCTCAAAGTATGGGGCAAAGGATCAAGCGCTTTGGCTTTGTCCCCCGGGATCCACCACAGGTTGGGTTTGAGAGCCGTGTGATGGGTGACTATCCAGCACGGTTCGGGGAGCACTTTTAGTCTGCGTTGGTGAATGGAAGCCCCCACTATCAAGCAAGAAAGAAGCGGCTCTTCCCATGGCGGAGTCACCATTGACTCTATTTATTATTTTGGTAAATCAGTGTATCAAGATGTCAATCTGAGATCTTATTTCGGTTCGATACGTCCACCTACGAGACTGACCTTTGGCTTTCGTCTCGGTACGTGTATTATTCTACATTTTCCAAAAAGAGCATTCATTCATTTCTTTCTTCCCCGTCGACCACGACGACTGAAACGACGCGAAAAATCCAGACCCGGAAAGGAGTGGTGGGCTTTTGGGAAAGTCGGGCCGATCAGGTGTCTTCATTCAAGCGACGATACAGAAGAAGAACGAAACGAAGTGAGAGGCCGGGGGGCAGGGAAAAGAGTCGAGTCGATCAGGCTCGACGACCGGGAGAAGCAAAACGAAATTCGGATTTGGCCGAAAAAGAAGCAACGCTATGGATACCATGACCGATCACCATCGATAAAGAAGAATCTTTCTAAATCACTTCGGGTCAGCAGGGCCTTCAAGCATCCGAAATACGCCGGGGTTGTAAATGACATAGCGTTCCTGATAGAAAATGACGACTCCTTCAGAAAAACAAAGTTATTAAAGTTCTTTTTGCCAAAGAAATCCGGCCCGACGAGTCATCTACTTAAAAGGACCCTCCCCGCAGTGCGCCCCTCTTTGAATTATTCGGTCATGCAATACTTATTGAATACAAAGAACCAAATGAATTTAGACCCCGTCGTAGTTCTCAATCATTTCGTGGCACCGAGCGTGTCTGAACCATCTACGATGGGGGGAGCGAATGCACAGGGAAGAAGCTTAGATAAGAGAATACGTTCTCGCATCGCTTTTTTTGTAGAAAGCTCGACCAGCGAGAAAAAGTCTTTGGCCGAAGCCAAAAAGAGGTTGACCCACTTCATTCGCCAAGCGAATGATCTTCGCTTCGCGGGAACAACAAAAACCACCATCTCGCTCTTTCCTTTTTTCGGTGCTACCTTTTTCTTTCCAAGGGATGGGGTTGGGATGTATAATAACCTTTTTTTTGAAGATGCCCGGGAACAACTCCTAGGTCAATTAAGAATCAAATGTTGGAACCTCATGGGTAAGGATAAGGTAATGGAATTGATAGAGAAATTCATAGACCTAGGTAGGATAGGAGAATTGATAAAGGGAATAGAGATGATGATAGAGATCATACTGAGAAACAGAAGAATTCCGTACGGGTACAACTCTTATTTGAACGAAGTGAAAAAAATACGATCTTTGTTGTCTAATAGAACAAACACTAATATCTTAATTGAGTCGGTCAAGATAAAATCTGTTTATCAAAGTGCTTCTACGATTGCTCAAGACATCTCTTTTCAACTGAGAAACAAAACAAGATCATTTCGTTCCATTTTTAGTAAAATAGTGAAGGATATTCCATTAGTAATGAAAAAAGGGGTTGAGGGGATCCGTATATGTTGTTCAGGTCGATTAAAAGGCGCAGAAATAGCTAGAACTGAATGCGGAAAGTATGGAAAAACATCTCGTAATGTATTTAACCAGAAAATAGATTATGCTCCTGCGGAAGTATCTACTCGTTATGGAATCTTAGGTGTCAAAGTGTGGATTTCATATAGTAAAAAAAAGGGACGTGCTATATCCGAAACGTACGAAATTTAGTAAATCTCGTAAAGGCAGATGTAGTAAGGGTTGCGAATCGGACGGTACACAACTTGGTTTTGGAAGATATGGCACTCAAAGTTGTAGAGCTGGTCGTCTTTCACCATTGAAGCAGCGCGTCGGGCTACAACCGGACAATTCCATCGTGCTATGAGCCGAAGAAATCATAAGATA